GTCTAAATAGTAGGTATGAATCATAGTTCCAATTTTTCTTGATCTATGGATTCCGTGCTCCAGATATTAGAATAAATATCCGACGGGGTAGAACCATCTCTGTCTAGATGACAGACCCATTCTCTGTACTATCAATAGGATCAATTATAACAAGTCACACACTCATATTCCGGAAATACCGAAACAAAGAAATTCCGCGGTCGAACTACCAGAATGCCCTATAAAAATCCTAAGTAATTCCTGAAAAGCCAGGACTTCATGGTTCTTATGGACCTAATTCATTGAAATCCCGTCCAGTAAAACGGAAGAATTATAAATTTCTAAAATAATACATAGGAATACCGCAAATAAAGCCATTGCAACACCCATCAAAGGGGTAGTTCCCCATCCAGGAGCTACTTTACCATATTCCGAATTCAACGGTTTCAATAAAGCTCCTACATTTGTTCGTCTTGGACCAGATCTAGAACTACCCTCAACGGTTTGTGTAGCCATAAATACTCTTGCATTGGTTGAGATCTGTTGACTTTGTATACCATTCCGTTGTAAATAAACGATCTTATCATAGATCCATTGTGGTCTTGAAATTATATAATAATGGAAACAGCAACCCTAGTCGCCATCTTTATATCTGGTTCACTTGTAAGTTTTACCGGGTACGCCTTATATACCGCTTTTGGGCAACCCTCTCAACAACTAAGAGATCCATTCGAGGAACACGGGGACTAGTTGAAGTAATGTAATGAGCCTCCCTATAGGGAGGCTCATTACATTACTTCAATTGAGATAATGAAAAATTATTTCTTAGTCGGAACCTTAGGTGGTTCTCGAAAAAAGATAGCGAAAAAAATAATCCCTAGAGTCGAGACTAAGAGGAATGTATAAACCAATGCTTCCATAGATTCGATCGTGGTTTACAATTATAGCTTCCACACCTGTTCATTTGGGATCAGCTCCCAGATAAGATAAAGAAAGGATAAGAATCAAAGAAAAAACGGCGATTCAAATCAAGATTTCTGCAGTACCTTATGTTATGTTAAATCACAAAAAGAAAAGAAAATAGGATAGGGTCGAACGAAATCAGAGCAATGTTGTCTCAGACTACTTGTCTCCTTGTAGTTGGATCTCCAAGTTTTTGGAATGCTCCAAATTCCACTTGAGAATCCAAATCTGGGTCAATACCAGCAAAAACATCTCTGAACAAAGTTCTAGCACCATGCCAAATGTGTCCGAAAAAAAATAGTAAAGCAAATGAGGCATGCCCAAAAGTGAACCAACCCCTTGGACTGCTACGAAAAACACCATCGGATTTCAAAGTAGCACGATCTAATTCAAAAATCTCGCCTAATTGAGCACGTCTAGCGTATTTTTTCACAGTAGCAGGATCGCTATAACTGACTCCATTCAGTTCACCGCCATAGAACTCAACGGTTACACCTACCTGTTCGACACTATACTTGGATTCTGCTCTTCTAAAAGGAACATCGGCTCTCACAATTCCGTCTCCGTCTACCAAAACTACCGGAAATGTTTCAAAAAAAGTAGGCATGCGACGTACAAAAAGCTCATGGCCTTCCTTATCTCTAAAGATAGGATGTCCTAACCACCCAACGGCTATTCCATCCCCGCTGTCCATTGAACCCGCTCGGAATAATCCCCCCTTTGCTGGATTATTCCCGATGTAATCATAAAAAGCCAATTTTTCGGGAATTTTAGACCAAGCTTCTGATACACTCTGATTTTCGGCTAGCCCGGCACTAACCCTGCGATATATTTCTTGCTGGAAATATCCTTGGTCCCATTGATAACGAGTAGGACCAAATAATTCGATCGGGGTTGTTGCTGAACCATACCACATAGTTCCCGCAACAATGAAAGCTGCAAAAAAGACAGCAGCGATACTACTGGAAAGGACAGTTTCAATATTACCCATACGTAATCCTTTGTATAGACGTTGAGGCGGGCGGACACTAAGATGGAAGAGGCCCGCTAATATGCCTAAGGTACCTGCTGCAATATGATGGGAGGCTATTCCTCCCGGAACAAAAGGATCAAAACCTTCTACACCCCACGCGGGATTTACGGATTGTACTTTTCCAGTCAATCCATAAGGATCGGACACCCATATTCCAGGACCATATAAGCCTGTTACATGAAATGCGCCAAACCCAAAGCAAGCGACCCCTGAGAGAAATAAATGAATTCCAAAGATCTTGGGCAAATCCAAAGAAGGTTTTCCTGTACGTTCATCACAGAAAATTTCTAAATCCCAATATACCCAATGCCAGATAGCTGCCAAGAAGCACAAGCCAGAAAACAAAATATGTGCCCCGGCCACACCTTCGTAACTCCAAATACCCGGATTCGTTATAGTCCCTCCTGTGATACTCCAACCGCCCCAGGAATTCGTTATTCCTAAACGAGTCATGAAAGGTATAACGAACATACCTTGTCTCCACATTGGATCAAGGACTGGGTCAGAGGGATCAAAAACGGCTAATTCGTATAGAGCCATTGAACCGGCCCAACCAGAAACTAGAGCTGTATGCATTATATGGACAGAAAGTAACCGACCGGGATCATTCAATACAACGGTATGAACACGATACCAAGGCAAACCCATGGAAATACCCCTTGAAAAATAGATACTATGTTACTTTATCGCATTGGAAAAGACTCTGCTTATGCTATGGGCTTCTCCTTTTCAATGGATTATCCCGGAGCAAGGGTGCATTTATATTGCATTCCGTTGGTAATAACAGAACGATTCTGTTCGTAGGAACAAAGAGAAGCAAATCTATTCTATACCCGATAAGTACCAATACGCAATGGGGGATGGGTCCCATTTTATATGAGTGAATTATGGATACTTGTTCATCATTTGAACATCCCAGCTCATTCATAATAATTTTTTTATGCATTCCGTCTTCTTCGATTAACTTTCCAATCTATGGATAAAACCCGAAAACATAAATATTAAATATTATGAAAAAAATAAAACCCATTGTTACGTTTCCACATTAAAGTGAAATTTTAGTACTTTTAAAACCCTTTTTCTTTCATTTAATGCCTATTGGTGTTCCAAAAGTACCTTTTCGGATTCCTGGAGAGGAAGATTCGGTTTGGGTTGACGTATAGTGCGACTTGTCAGACATATTGGGTCATATGGTATTTCCCCGTTTTCTCCCCCGATCGAGATATCCTCTGTTTCACCCAAGAAAGATTGATTGAACCATCAATAATTTGAAGCGTGAAGTGCAATTAGAGCAATTTATGTGGGGGATCAATATTAATTTTTCCATTAGAAGAATTTATGGTTGGCTTGGTTGGACCAATAAAATTAAGTATCCAGGCTCCGTTCAAAAAACCCAATTGGTAAAATATGTATGATTGCCTTTTGTATCATAAAGAATTCCTATATTATACCAGCGACCTCAAACCGCCAATCAATCGCTGGAGTCATTATACTATTCCAGTGATTGGTGGAAGCGGAAGACAATAAAATAAAAAAATAAGTAGTAGCAAAAAAAAGAAGCGGTATTGGGATCATTTGTCCTATATGTGCAAATAGAGGTCGGGTAAATCTTTCCCCGGAGTAGAGCATAAACCTAAACGAATTGAATAGGCCCATTCCGGAACAAGAAAATTTCATCATAATTTGAATTGAATTTCGATGAAACAATATATCAATGAGGGTAAATTTAGTGAATTCACTTTTAGGGGTAAGTGAGTAAAAACCCTGCTTTCTTGTTTCTTGAAAAATAGAAGAAAAAGTCCCTTCATTAGGAGTTAGAAAAATCCTCCTATGAAAAAAGGGAAAATAAAGGGGGCTGGAATCGACACATTGATTCTTTTTTTGAACCGTATGCATCTAAAGGTGCGTGTACGGTCCCTAAGGGATACAATTTTGTCCTAATCAACCGACTTTATCGAGAAAGAATACTTTTTTTAGGCCAACAAGTTGATAGTGAAATCGCAAATCAACTTATGGGTCTCATGATATATCTCACTATAGAGGATGATACCAAAGATGTTTATTTGTTTATAAACTCCCCCGGTGGGTGGGTAACACCCGGAATAGCTATGTACGATACTATGCAATTTGTGCAACCAGATGTACATACAATATGCATGGGATTAGCCGCTTCAATGGGGTCTTTCGTCCTCGTCGGAGGAGAAATTACTAAACGTCTAGCATTCCCTCACGCTTGGCGCCAATGAGTTTTTTATTTGATAGAAAAAAGAAGACTATGCCTTCGCCAGATAAAATATTAATAATTAAGTAATAATAGCATGGCACTTCGAGTTCGATATGAGCAAACCATCATTGTTCTTTTATAACATGAGATTCTGTATCGAGAGAGTAGTATGAGACAAAAGGAATTTCTGATTTTATTTAATCTATCGGGGTTCGATTTCAGCGTCACAAACTTTTTTGTTTTCACATCACACATCAGAGGGCTCTTTCCAATATTTCGGTTACGAAAGAGTAAAAAAAAATACATCAGATTATCCTTTCCCTATTTGATCGGGTCAAAAAGAAACTTTGGGATTGCTGAATTACAGACAAGATAAATATATAAAGCAACGGAACCATCATAGTATTTTTTAACTCTCCCGAAAGAAAGGGTGGTAAATGGACCATTTACCGATCTGGGTCTGATAGATACTCCACTTTAGGTAAAAGTAGATTCCATTCTAGAGCCGTATGCAACGCGCAAAAAAAGCCTGTACGGTTCTTCAATTCTATTTTTTCTTGTCTCTTTCGATCATGTGAGATAGAGGAAGCATTCATTATATTATATCATCAGGGTAATGATCCACCAACCTGCTAGCTCTTTTTATGAGGCACAAACAGGAGAATTTGTCCTGGAAGCGGAAGAACTGCTCAAACTTCGCGAAACCATCACAAGGGTTTACGTACAAAGAACGGGCAATCCATTATGGGCTGTCTCCGAAGACATGGAAAGGGACGTTTTTATGTCAGCAACAGAAGCCCAAGCTCATGGAATTGTTGATCTTGTAGCGGTCGAAAATACGGGGGACTTCACGTAAATCTGCGATTCCATTCCATTTCGAACCATAATTCAATGAGCTGTGTTATTTCATATTTTATTTTCTTGCCGAGGTAAACAGTGGTAAAATATTCAATAAAACAAGAGGAATTCATAATCATCCGGTTAGGGTCGATCTAAACCAGCCCATTCTGTATATGATCCAGCATGCCAACTATTAAACAACTTATTAGAAACACAAGACAGCCAATCAGAAATGTCACAAAATCCCCCGCCCTTCGGGGATGTCCTCAGCGTCGAGGAACATGTACTAGGGTGTATGTGCGACTCGTTCAGATCATGAACTGGGGAAAGGATACCTTTTTTGACAGTATCAATGATCGGTACCAATGAATAGGAATGGAAAAACCCCATATCACTATTGAAAAAGGACCTCTATTGTGTATGAAATTTATGGTTTCCTTTGGTAGAAATCCAATCATCTCAACTGGAGATGAGAAGCAACTCCCCATTGGTAGCAAATGGTTATCCATTAAGCGGGGGAATGGAATGGTATTTAAAAAGCAGAAAGATTATGCTCCCATTCTTGCAAAAACGGACTAACAGGGTCAGCTACCTAACCAACCTCCATAATGAAATGCCGTTACTGTATGGGTAGATCTAGTAGTGAAAAGACCTATTACTGGATAATTCATGGGTGGAGCCAAAGAGTGTGAACTGTACAAGTTACTAAATAGGTAAGAGGCTCCGGTGTATAGAAAGGACCTCACCGTTTAAACAGTAACCATAGAAACGATGGAACCCACAATTTCTCCTTTTTTTTACTTTTTTTTGATACCGAGTATCAATACAATTTCTTATTTCGAGGTGAAATGAAATGCCTCAAAAAATCGTGGTTGGGAAGGTCATAGTAGCAAAAGCCATTGGAATTTTTATTTTATACATCGGAAGAATAAGTTTTGTTATTAATAGACCAGGGGAGTAAAAGAATGACTGAAAGAAAAGAAATCAATTAGTTATTCATCAAAGTTTCATTTGATTCAATGACCAGAATTAAACGAGGATATATAGCTCGGAGACGTAGAACAAAAATTCGTTTATTTGCATCAACCTTTCGAGGGGCGCATTCAAGACTTACTCGAACTATGACTCAACAGAAAATGAGAGCTTTAGTTTCGGCTCATCGGGATAGGGGCAGGCAGAAGAGAGATTTTCGTCGTTTGTGGATCACTCGTATAAATGCAGTAATTCGTGAGAATAAGATATCCTATAGTTATAGTCGATTAATACACGATTTGCACAAGGGGCAGTTACTTCTTAATCGTAAAATACTTGCACAAATAGCTATATCAAATAGGAATTGTCTTTACATGATTTCCAACGAGATCATTAAATAAGGGGATTGTAAGGAATCCACCAGAATGATCTAAACGGAGTTCCCCGGAGAATGAACTCCGGGCGGGTAGGGTATTACTCTAATAAAGTAGTAAAAAGAAACTAACACGTTTCCATAATAATAATAAAGGACTTTATCTTTTTATTCCCCTATTCTTTTTTCTTATTACATGACAATACAATCTAGATTCTCTAATGTTTGAACAAAACACCAACCAGAGTTGGGGTTCGGGTTGGAATTTTTATTCAATTGAGGCATGGGCCTATTTATTTCTGGTTCTAGGACCAGTAGTTCTAGGGGTCGACTCGGTTCTCTCAAATTGTTTCTCATTATTAAGAAAAGGTAATGAAGATAAAATACGGGCTTGTTTTATAGCAATAGTAATTAATCGTTGTTGTTTCAAGGTTAATCTATTCACTCGTCTAGATAATATTTTTCCTTGTTCACTAATAAATCGACTAATTAAACTCATGTTTCTATAATCAATTCGATCCCCCGATCCAATTGGGGGCAAACGCCTACGAAAAGATCGCTTGGATTTAAGAAAGGGTCGCTTGGATTTTTCCATTGTTTATTCCTTATCCCGAAAATCCTATTTCTGAATTCGAATTCATTTTTGATCCGACTGAAATAGGATTTTATTTTTTTCTATATATTATATGTAATTTATTCTTGTTCTTGTTACTTCGAAGGGTAGCACATACACCCTCTCCCTCTGGTTCGGTCTATTTCTTTATCTCCCCATGAATTGTATGTTTGCAACAATAAGGACAGAATTTTTTCAACTCCAATCGACTAGGCGTATTGTGTCGATTCTTTTGAGTAATATATCTGGAAACACCCGATGATTCCTTATTAACACGGTTTCGGATACAACTGGTACATTCCAAAATAACTCTTACTCTAACATCTTTACCCTTGGCCATGAACCTCCCTTGAATTTTGGATTTACCCAACTCTTTGATTTTCGACCCGAAATCCAATTTTGAAATATTTTGTTGCAATCAATAGAGTAATATAAAGAATAAGTAATAATATAAAGAATAAGTAATACAAAAATTTCTAACTATAAATAAATTATTTTTAATCCTAGCCCATACAGAAATAGCTTGTATGATTTATTTGATTTCCCTAGATCCCATTTATTTCTATTTTCTTAGGCCCTTCGAGTCTAACCCAAGTTTAACTGAGATTGAATCCACTTTTTTATTTTTCTGTCCTTCTCTTCTATATTTGATTCGGAAAATTTGAAAAAAGCATAAAACAAAGAGAGGAAGAAGGATTAGTCACAGATAATTTATTATCTCACTAATCTTCTTCATCCCTTCCCATGTCAATAACTAGAATGAAAAAAACGGGAATGTCAACGCATCTGGGAATAAATGATTGATCTCTATCAATAGCCCTGCTAAAGACCCGAACCATAGAGTACTTAGCACAGGTGCCACAGAGAGATATGTTTTTATATCTCGCATTGAAAACTCTCCTTCTTTTTTGTAATACATATATGATCAGATGCATATGTAGTTAAGGATCACTTGTATTAGTACGTGAAATCCCTAAAAAATGGATATATACAACGACCCGGTAGATAAGATTTCCCTTTCCTTAAAACAGAAAAAGACACCCCCCTCTTCCTGATTATTACCGACAAATATTAATTTATCTATCCGACGGATTTCATATGTAAATAATTCTTTTATTATATGTTATATGAGACCAAAAAGAAAAAATTGAAAGCGAAATTTTTTATTATATGGGGGAAATAATGATGTGGAAAACAAGACAGGGATTCTCTACAATGACACTGTATACCAATTGAAAGGGATGTAGCGCAGCTTGGTAGCGCGTTTGTTTTGGGTACAAAATGTCACGGGTTCAAATCCTGTCATCCCTACCTATTACTTTTCCCGTGGACAGTAAGTGAGATCGATCATAATTGTACATACATTATGATACTATAGACATGCAAAGTATATTGGGCCTACAAAAAGAATACTTTTTTATGGTCTTATCTATTGTGATAAGAAGGCGCTCTTAGTTCAGTTCGGTAGAACGTGGGTCTCCAAAACCCGATGTCGTAGGTTCAAATCCTACAGAGCGTGATTCTGTTCTTGAATTACAAGGAAAAAACTCCACCAAATTAAACAGCAACCTTAATTTGACCTCCTGTGAATTAAAAAAGGAGGAGGTCAATCAAAAACGAGATGTTACTTAATCAAAGGTCCAACTGATCACCGCGTCTGTATTGTAAATATGCAGTTACGAATAATCCAGCCAAAGTAATAGGAATTAGACCTAACACGATTCCAAATAGTAAAACTTCAATCATTTCGGTTTGTTTGAAAGGGGAAAAAGAGAGGTAATATCTATTCTTAAATATTAATACGAATCGATAATGAATCTCAATGATCAAGAATTGACACTTGACGCGAGAAGTCACTATAAAATACCTAGAATATCACAGAACAATTTATTTTTCTTAATTGTTCAGTCAATTCATTTCAAATAAGTCGTATCTTGCTCAGACCAATAAAAAGAGCAGAGGTTATAGTTGAAGCCGCCAGTAGAAAACCGAAAAAACTAGTTAGAGTAGGCATAAAGGAGCTAAATAAGATACGTTCTTTTTATACATATGATGATAAAACATTTACCTAAGTTTAAATTTTTCAAAAAGAAAAGGATACAAAAAATATCAACTGATAAAATCTGCTCCAATAAAAAGTTTTTTATTCATCAATCATTATAGACGGGACTAACAAAGATAGGGTGACAGAAGTAGAAAAAAGATTGATCTAGTGATCCATCATCTGTAACATCTACCAATTACATTATTTTGAATCAACGGATTCGTTGAGCAATTATTGAGTCAAGTAAAAAGAAAAAACTTTGTAGTGGAATTTTATTCATTTCATAAAGGAAACTTTATTTGAATCACTATGGAATCAAATTTAAAATCTTTTCATTTTTGATCATTTATTTTTCAATTTTATATAATCCAGTTTCCTTTTTGGAGCAAAGGACCTTATAACAACACCTTTAACCTCATAAAATAAAGTAGTAGGTTCTTTAATTGTACATAATATCTCAAATGCTAATAAAAAAGTATCGCACGATAGCTCGACTAAATAAAAGCTTTATTTTGGGACAACTCAATTCTAAGACTAGTCATTCTATTATCTTTTCCTTTTAGGTTCTAAATAAGGCCTTTCCATATTAGGGAATCCCTCTCTTGTATCTAGGTCAAGAAGGAAAAGACCCTTTGGCTGTAATACGACAATGGTTGCATCACGAATATTAATTTATTTTTCCTTTTTTTCTTTGATCGAATACTATCTACCCCTATTATTGTACTACTAACCCATTCCTTGAACTGAAAGGATTCGAACAAAAACCAATTATATACAACCAAGAAAATAGGTTTCTAGATTTCGCATCTAATAGAATTGTGTGAATATGATAACATCTTTCATTAATTATTAGAACCCAACCCGGCGGACTCAAGCTTTACCAGATCCTCAGTTTCTAGTCCAAAGCTAGTAATGAAAAGAACCCTATACTACTACAGTACAGAAATTTTCGGTTGAAT